TTTGGTTTGCACACCCAAAGAATTATTCCCTAGGTCTGCAAGAAGATAAAAAAATACGACATTGTATCAAAAATTATATACAAAAAAATATGAGAATATCCTATGGTGTCGAGGGAATTGCACGCATAGAAATTCGAAAAAGAATTGATCTGATTCAAGTCATAATCTATATGGGATTCCCTAAGTTATTACTAGACGGTGGAATCCGAAGAGTTGAAGAATTGCAGAGGAATATACAAAAAGAACTGAACTGTTTGAACCAAAAACTCAACATTACTGTGACAAGAATTCCAAGCCCTTATGGACAACCTAATATTCTTGGAGAATTTATAGCGGGGCAATTAAAGAATCGAGTTTCGTTTCGAAAAGCAATGAAAAAAGCAATAGAATTAACTGAACAGGCGGATACAAAAGGAATTCAAGTCCAAATTGCAGGACGCCTCGATGGAAAAGAAATAGCACGTGTCGAATGGATCAGAGAAGGTAGGGTTCCTCTACAAACCATTCGGGCTAAAATTGATTATTGTTTCTATACAGTCCGAACGATCTATGGGGTATTAGGCATAAAAATTTGGATATTTCTAGAGGATTAATAAGAATACGTTACTTGTCTTTCTTCTTTATGCGATATCCATTGCAAAAAAAATAAAAAACAACAAACTCTTTGCTTTCAGTCTTTTTTTTATTTCTGAATTTTTTTTTTAATGACAATTCTTAATTTCTATAGGATTGCATAAAAAAATGATTAATTATTTTATAGAATTGCTATGCTTAGTGTGTGACTCGTTAGTTTTTTTGAGAAGATAGGATTAAAAAAAGGAACCGACCTTTACTATGAACTCATTACTATAGAACTAATAACCAACTCATCGCTTTGCATTATCTGGATACCAAAAAGCAGTCAAAATATGATATATTGATCATATACTTGTAGCAACTGCAAGATTTCTTGTATTGCATAGAAAAGAAAACCAATCAAATTGTGATAGAAAATAAAGTATACAGATAAAAGGAAGGTTGATAGAAAGCTAGAAAAAAAATTGAATGATATATAATTCCAATATGTATGTAAGGTTTATGAGTCTTCTCAGAAAAACACAAATCAAATAAGGCAATGTAATAAAGCATCAATACGGATTGATCTAGTTATGGGCGAATCAGTTCGTTCATATAAAAATAAAAAATAATCAAGAGCCTCGAGCCAATAAAGACTGAGAAGATTGACTCAAGAAAAAATCTTCTGCGGGGGCTCCGTTGTAGAATTCAAACCTAACCATGAATTGAGAAGCAATGGGAACGAAAGAACCCACGAATACGGGGGATTCCGTTGAAAAACGAATCTTAATAATTCATTGGGTGGGATGGCGAAACGAACCAGGAACCAATTCATTTATTCCCAAAAGGCATGAACGAATCCTACAGCTGAAATAGATTTGAAAAAGTCAATATTCGCCCGCGAAGTTTTTTAGTAGATTACTGCTATTCAATCTCATTCGATTCTTTTCTTTTTAATTTTGAATAAAAAATCAAAGCAAAAAGAAATAACAAAAACACATTCTTCATAAATCAAATTGATTTAAATGTTTCGAAATCCAAACAAGATATCAAAATTTCGAATTTAGAATAGATTAATTGAAATCTTAAAAAATCCAGGATTCAGTATATTTTACGAAAATTCTAAAATTGGAATCGTTTCGTTCGCGAGGAGCCGGATGAGGAGAAACTCTCATGTCCGTTTCTGTAGTAGAGATGGTATTGAGAAAGAACCATCCACTATAACCCCAAAAGAACCAGATTTCGTAAACAACAGAGAGGAAGAATGAAAGGGATATCTTCTCGAGGAAGCCGTATTTCTTTCGGTAAATATGCTCTTCAGGCACTTGAGCCCGCTTGGATTACATCTAGACAAATAGAAGCAGGTCGGCGGGCAATGACCCGAAATGTGCGCCGTGGTGGAAAAATCTGGGTATGTATATTTCCGGACAAACCTGTTACGTTAAGACCTACGGAAACACGTATGGGTTCAGGGAAGGGATCCCCCGAATATTGGGTAGCTGTCGTTAAACCAGGTAGAATACTTTATGAAATGGGTGAAGTTGGAGAAAATATAGCCAGAAAGGCTATTTCAATAGCGGCGTCCAAAATGCCTATACGAACTCAATTTATTATGTCAGGTTAGACAGGTAGACCGACGGAAAAAAGTCTTAGAGATAAAAAAACAATTGTGGGTTTCTTTTATTTTGAATTTGAACAAGAATATTTCTTTTTTTTTTACTTCGACTTTCTCTTTGCATTGAAAGAACAGATTCAAAACAAAAATGATATGATTCAAGCTCAAACCTATTTGAATGTCGCGGATAACAGCGGGGCTCGAAAATTGATGTGTATTCGAATCATAGGAGCTAGTAATCGCCAATATGCTCATATTGGCGACATTATTGTCGCTGTGATTACGGATGCATTACCAAACCCATCTCTAGAAAGATCAGAAGTGATCAGAGCTGTAATTGTTCGTACTTGTAAAGAACTTAAACGCAACAACGGCATGATAATACGATATGATGACAATGCGGCAGTTGTTATTGATCAAGAAGGAAATCCAAAGGGAACTCGAGTTTTCGGCGCGATTGCCCGAGAATTGAGACAGTTAAATTTCACTAAAATAATTTCATTATCACCTGAAGTACTATAGTATCACATCCGACTTAATAGAGTAGAGTCCTACTCGTCTACTTAGTTATTGAATGAAATAGATAACTTAAATTTAGTGAATCAAATTTTATCTGACGCGTATCTCTTTATTTATTTCAAATATTTTAAAATTCAATAAAATAATTTGAAGTATTTTATTGTTTATATTATTTAATAATATAATATTAAATAAACATTTTGAAACATTCTTATTGTTATTGAATATTTTTTTTTATTACATAAAAAGTAAAAAAAAGCATGTTGATTAGATCAAAAACGTGGAGGCAACAAAAATTCAAATTTATCATGGGTAGAGACACTATTGCTGACGTAATAACCTCTATACGAAATGCTGACATGAATAGAAAAGGGATGGTTCAAATAGAATCTACTAACATCACGGAAAACGTTGTAAAAATGCTTTTACGAGAGGGGTTTCTTGAAAACGTGAGAAAACATCAGGAAAACAACAAATATTTTTTGGTTCTAACCCTACGACATAGAAGGAATAGAAAAGGAATGTATCCAACTATTTTAAATTTAAAACGGATCAGTAGGCCTGGTCTACGAATCTATTCTAACTATCAACGAATTCCTAGACTTTTAGGCGGGATGGGAATTGTAATTCTTTCTACTTCTCAAGGGATAATGACAGACCGAGAGGCCCGACTGGAAGGAATTGGGGGAGAAATTTTGTGTTATATATGGTAATCCTTCTTATATCTGAATTGTCGCAAAAATAGAATTGACTCTTTGTCAAAAGAAAAAAAGACGTGTTAATTACTCTTAACATTATTTGATATTTCGAGAGGTTTTTAACTAAAACGAAAAGAACAAAAAATGGATTCCTAATTCATAATAACAAGGATTCGAATGATTAGGTGCTTTTTTTTTAACCATCAGCATTTCTTTGATGAGAATACAATTCGAGGTTGGGGTTTCAAATTTCAAGAAATTGATTTTCTTCCAATAAGTATACTCAGAATTCAGTTTAGGAATGACAACTATGAAAATAAGAGCCTCCGTTCGTAAAATTTGTGATAAATGTCGATTGATCCGTAGGAGAGGACGAATTATAGTAATTTGTTCCAATCCGAGACATAAACAAAGACAAGGATAATCTTTTGAAAATGGACTCTATAACATAAAGTAACCAATACAAAAATAGGATCTGTTTTGACATGAAATGGATATATCCATATACCTCGAATTTCTCGTTATAAGATGATAAAGTAAAGTATGGCAAAATCTATACGAAGAACTGGTTCACGGAGAAATGCCCGGATTGGGTCACGTAAGAATATACGCCGAATACCAAAGGGCGTTATTCATGTTCAAGCAAGTTTCAACAATACCATTGTGACTATTACAGATGTCCGAGGTCGGGTAATCTCTTGGGCCTCCGCCGGTACTTGTGGATTCAAAGGTACAAGAAGAGGGACTCCATTTGCTGCTCAAACCGCAGCAGGAAAGGCTATTCGTACAGTCATAGATCAAGGTATGCAACGAGCAGAAGTGATGATCAAGGGTCCCGGTCTCGGTAGGGATGCAGCATTACGAGCTATTCGAAGAAGTGGTATACCATTAAGTTTCGTACGTGATGTAACCCCTATGCCCCATAATGGATGTAGGCCCCCTAAGAAAAGACGTGTATAGAAATAAAAATGAAATCGATTTCAAGAGAAATAAACAATTCAATGATCTGATCAAATAATATTAATATGGTTCGAGAGAAAGTAAGAGTATCTACTCGGACACTACGGTGGAAGTGTGTTGAATCAAGAGCAGATAGTAAGCGTCTTTATTATGGACGCTTTATTCTGTCTCCACTTAAGAAAGGACAAGCCGATACAATAGGCATTGCAATACGAAGAGCTTTGCTGGGGGAAATAGAAGGAACATGCATCACCCGAGCAAAATTTGAAAAAATACCACATGAATATTCTACGATAGTGGGTATTCAAGAATCAGTACATGAGATTTTAATGAATTTGAAAGAAATTGTATTGCGAAGTAATCTGTATGGAACTAGCAACGCGTCCATTTGTTTCCAGGGACCTGGATGTGTAACTGCTCAAGATATTATCTTACCAACTTCTGTGGAAATCATTGATAACACACAGCATATAGCTACACTAACAGAACCAATTCATTTTTGTATTGGATTACAAATCGAGAGAAATCGAGGATATCATATAAAAACACCAAAAAACTTTCACGAAGAAAGTCATCCTATCGATGCTGTATTCATGCCTGTTCGAAATGCAAATCATAGTATTCATTCTTATGAGAATGGAAATGAAAAAGAA